ACAGCAATCTAGTTTTGCTTGGTCCCGAAACATAATTCTTTTTTTCTCTTCTTTGTTCCTTGTCTATAGGTAAGCTATATGTTATTCAAGGCATCAATAGAAAACCCCCAATTTTTTGGGGTCCTGCTTATTTTCATTGGCTTCGGATTAGTAGAATAATTCGGAATAGCGGCCAAGATCTTGGGAAAATCCAAGTTAATGATCAATAGGTTTGGATAAATAATTTAGGAAAGATATTCTCATACTGACACAATATAAGGACAAGTATATGCGAAATCTATCCCTTTTTAGTTAAAAGTTTTCTTCGAATCCAACCTTTCCCTTTAAGGAATTTAATTGGTTAGCATAATATAATATCTAATAAATAGAAAATCGAATAGTGGATAATCTGTTATGAGAGAAAGAAAACATTCTTTGAAGAATCAAGATTCGTAATCAATCCTTGCCTTGTTTGTTGGATTAGGTCTAACTTTCTTGACTAAACTGCAAGCGTGGAACTTTACGAGATGAAATAGGGAAAGACAGAAGATAGAACTTAAAAGGATAATTGAAGTGACTCGTCTTCGAATCAACTTTGGTTGGGGTTCGAAAAAGGAATAAAAATAAAGTAAATTCAAGGAAGAGCTTTCCTTTTTTTAAGGGGCTCCTTGCTCGGGGGATCGTGGAATGCTTTTCTTCTCCTCTTATTCCATATGGAATACAATCAGTTAAAATAAGAAGGAATAGGGGAATATTCGACTGTTTCAATTCTTTATTTATCTTATATTCCAAAATTCTCCCGAAAATCCAATTTCATTTTTCAATGGGGTTAGATGATCTAGTTCTTAATATTATTACTTTAAAGAACTGACAGATTCCACAACAAATCTCTTGATTCGGAATTAGAGACTCATGTCCCATCTGATGAATCAATTTTCTTTTACACTTCTGTATCTCACTCTATCTTGTTTTTTAGTATTATCTAAAATAACCGATGAATTATGAATTTTCCATAACTTAGGTAAGTGCTTTACCAACATATGTAGTGTAGTAAAAAAATAAATGGAATTTAACCCTTTCATGCTTACTATAACTAGTTATTTCGGTTTTCTACTGGCTGCTTTAACTATAACCCCAGCTCTATTTATTGGCTTGAACAAGATACGTCTTATTTGAAATGAATTGAATGAATAAGTCAGAAAATAAAAATCTTTCTTTTGGATTCCTGGTATTCTACGACTCTTTTCCACACTAATTATCAATTCTTTTCTTGGTCATTGAGATTCGTGGATAATTTAGACTACTATTTAGGGATAGATCGTACCTCTTTTTTTTTATCCCCTCGAACAAATCGAAATGATTGAAGTTTTTCTATTTGGAATCGTCTTAGGCCTAATTCCTATTACTTTAGCGGGATTATTCGTGACTGCGTATTTGCAATACAGACGTGGGGATCAGTTGGATCTTTGATTGAGTAATATTTCTTTTTTGATTGACCTCCTCCAGACCAGAGAGGAGGTCAAATTGGAGTTGCAATTCAACTTTGTTTTGTTAAGTTATTTTACTCTGCTTCGACATAAGATAGATGGAATCACGCTCTGTAGGATTTGAACCTACGACATCGGGTTTTGGAGACCCGCGTTCTACCGAACTGAACTAAGAGCGCTTTCATTCAAAAAGAAAACCCTTTTCTACTCCTAACGTGTCTCACGTACGTATAGTATCCACAAATTCAAGTTATACCCACTTTAATCGATCTCCTCGCTACTGCCCATAAAGAAGAAAGAAGTAATAGGTAGGGATGACAGGATTTGAACCTGTGACATTTTGTACCCAAAACAAACGCGCTACCAAGCTGCGCTACATCCCTTTTCCAAATTGTTGTATAATGGCATTGTACACAATTCCTGTCTTGTTTTCCACATCGTAATTTTCTTCTCTTTCTCTATCTATATAGAACCTTCTTGTCATTTCTTCTTTTTGGTCTCATATAATCAAGGAATGGTATACATCTAAAATCCTATCTAATTTCACCTATAAAAGAAAGATTACTATTCCTTGGTAATGTATAGGAAGAAGGGGTCATCTTTTTCTTTTTTAGGGGTAGGAAAATCTCGTCTATACCGTTCATTCTATATATAGAATATTGATTTTGTTTTTTTAGTTAGGAATTTCGCCTAAACAAAAGAAATACAAATGATCTTGGGCAAGAGTATCTGATCATATATGTATTCCAATAAGGAAGGAGGATTTTCAATGCGGGATATAAAAACATATCTCTCTGTAGCGCCCGTGCTAAGTACTCTATGGTTTGGGGCTTTAGCAGGTTTATTGATAGAAATTAATCGTTTATTCCCAGATGCTTTGTCATTCCCTTTTTTTTAATTCTAGTTATTGCTATGCGAGGAATTCTTCGTGACATGACGCAAATTTGCCCTTTTTCAATCCTTTTTTTTTTAGTATAGGAAGGAAAAAGAAAGAAAAGATGGATTGGGTTGAACCTCAGAGTCATGAAAAATTCGGAAAATCCCATTTTGGAAAACAGAAATTCAATCAAAAGCGGTATCCAAGCTAAGTCAGGCCTCAGAAATCAGAGCATAGAAAGAGGCTGGGCTGGCTACTTAAATGAAAGGATTTCGAAGCAAAATCCTTGCTAATTCGACAAGGATTGTATTCTTTAATTATTTCTCTATTTTTTATTACTTAATTTAAGAATTTTAAAAATTTTTTATTCGAATGGGTTTTATTCTTCTTCTTGGGATTCCAAATAGAAGAATAACAGAATAAGTAGAAGAATTAAGTTAAGTCAATCCAAAAAAGAAAGGAGGTTCATGGCCAAGGGGAAAGGTGTTAGAATCAGAGTTATTTTGGAATGTATCAGTTGTGTTCGAAAAGGTGCCAATGAGGAATCGACGGGGATTTCTAGATATAGTACTCAAAAGAATCGCCACAATACACCCGGACAATTAGAATTAAAAAAATTTTGTCGTTATTGTCGCAAGCATACGACTCATGACGAAATAAAAAAATAGGAGCATCGTGTGTTCGATCTTTCCAAAGAACAGATTTAATATATAGAACATAGATAGAATACAAAATACAAATCAATTCATTTGATTTCAGGTAGATATTATTTCATATGTATAGAGGGTATTCATATACTATATATGAATCAAATAATAATATGAATCAAATAATATATGGACCAAAGAAAGACTACTTCTTCTGGATCCAAAATTAATAAAATAAAGAAATCCATTTTTTTTTTTCAAATTTTTAAATAAAGAATAAATCATGTATACATCTAAACAACCTTTTCATAAATCTAAGCAAACTTTTCATAAATCCAAGCAAACTTTTCATAAATCCAAGCAAACTTTTCGTAAATCCAAGCAAACTTTTCGTAAATCCAAACAACCTTTTCGTAGGCGTCCTCGGATTGGCCCGGGGGATCGAATTGATTATAGAAACATGAGTTTAATTAATCGATTTATTAGTGAACAAGGAAAAATATTATCGAGACGAATAAATAGATTAACCTTGAAACAACAACGATTAATTACTCTTGCTATAAAACAGGCTCGTATTTTATCTTTCTTACCATTTCGTAACTATGAGAATGAGAAGCAATTTCAAGCCCAGTCAATTTCAATAATTACTGGTCCTAGACCCAGAAAGAATAGACATATTCCTCAATTAACGCAAAAGTTCAATTCCAATCGAAACTTAAGAAACTCCAACCAGAATTTAAGAAACAACAATCGGAACTTAAGTTCCGATTGTTGATGTTTTATTCGAAAGGGCCAGACCTATATAAAGAAAGTAATCCAGTTTTGATTCTTGTGTTTGTTATAAGAAAGAAAAATGGGGAAGAATAAATAGTTTTTTTATTTATTGCAACATGCTCGTTGATTCCTACCACTTAATCTTAATTTATTGTATCTTCCCGGAGTTCCCTCTCCGGGAATTCGGTTTTAATTATTCCTGTATATTACTTTTTTATCCATTTAATTGAGGATCTTTATTTTATTGGAAATCGTGTAAAGATTATTTGGATTTGATACAGCTACTTGTGCAAGCATTTTACGATTAAGAATCAATTCCTTCTTGTACAGATTGTGTATTAATTTACTATAACTATCGAATACTTTATATATCCGCGTTGCTGCGTTTATCCGAGTGATCCACAAACGACGAAAATCCCTCTTTTGCCTGCCTCTATCTCGATGAGAGGAAACAAAAGCTCTTCTTACTTGTTGAGTAATCATTCGATTAAGTCTTAAATGAGCCCCTCTAAAGTTTGAGGCAAATGAACGCATTTTTGTTCGTCGTCTCCGAGCTATATATCCTCGCGGAACTCTGGTCATTGAATCAAATTAACCTTAATGAATAACTAATGATTTCTCTTCTTTTAGCCATCCTTTTTCCCATTAATAACAAAACGAATTATTCCGATATATAAAATAGTAATTCCAATGGCTTTTGCTACTGTAACCTTCCCAACCACGATTTTTTATTCTATTCTCTTCAGTTATTTCGCATAGAAATAACAAATTCTAACGATACTCAAAAAAATAGTGGGTTCCATCGTTTCTATGGTTCCCTTTTAAACGGTGAGGCCCTCTCTATACACCGGAGCCCTTTCTTTCATTTCATCAAAAGGTATTGTGAACTTGTATAGTTCACATTCTTTGGCTCTACCTATCCATTATAGAGTAAATAGCTCTTTTCACAATAAGAGTTATCCATACAGTGACGGCATTTAATTAGGAAAGTTGGCTAAGTAGCTGACCCTGTTAGTCCGTTCTTTTAAGATAAAGGAGCATAAGCCTTTTTCTTTTTATTACTATTTCCTCCGCTTAATGGATAACCATTTTCTACCAATGGGGGAATTGCTTCTTAATTTCCAATTTAGATGATTGGATTTGCACCAAAGGAAACCAGAAATTCCATATACCATAGAAATCTAGGATAGAGAAGCTCTATCCTATTCATTGGTACCGATCATGGATACTTCAAAAATTGTCTTATTTGTTTGAACTCATGATCTGAACGAGTCGCACATACACCCTAGCACATGTTCCTCGACGCTGAGGACATCCCTTAAGCGCGGGCGATTTTCTAGCATTTCGTATTGGCTGTCTTGCGTTTCTAATAAGTTGTTTAACCGTTGGCATGTCGTATGTATATAGAAAAAAAAAGGATTGGTTTAGATCGATCTTAACCTGATGATTGATCATCATGAAGTATTTCTATTTTCTATTAAATCGCAGAAAACCTGAATTTAGGTTTGAAATAAATTTACAAGAAATCCGGCCACTACCAATCCTTAAACATTTCCGGAAACCACACTGGATCAGTATCGTAGTGCTCGTCAATCATTTCATCCCCTACAATATCGACAAGTCCATAAGCTTTGGCTTCGTCTGCTGACATAAAAATATCCCTTTCCATGTCTTCGGATACAACCCAAAAAGGCTTGCCTGTTCTTAGTGCATAAACCCTTGTGATCATTTCGCGAACTTTGTGTAACTCTTCCACTTCTAGTAAAAATTCTGGTGTCCTTGCCCGATAATAAGCACTAGCAGGTTGGTGAAGCATAATCCTCGCGTGAGGGAATGCTATACGCTTGGTGGGTTCGCCTCCAAGCAGAATGAAGGATGCCATGGACGCAGCTATTCCGAGGCATATTGTATATATATCTGGTGTTACCGTTTGCATCGTATCAAAAATCGCCATTCCTGAGATTAGCCACCCGCCTGGGGAGTTTATAAACAAAAAAATATCGCGAGTTTCATCTTCTATACTGAGATATACCATGAGACCTGTAATATGATTCGTGATCTCGCAACGAATCTCTTGACCTAAAAAAAGTGTCCTTTCTCGATACATAACATTGTATAAGTCAACCCAAGTCGCTTCTTCATCTCCGGGAATCCGGTAAGGTACTTTTGGAACACCAATGGGCATATTAGATTAATATTATTAAATTTAAGTAAGAAAACTACACTTTAATATGGAAACGTAAGAATGGAAGAGAAAGAAAGAATCCGCAGTTTATTGTCTTCATTTTTTTTTTCTTATTCTATATGAATACTATAGATTCTATTAATACGTAGATTGAAATAATACATATAAGGAAGGTAAGACAGATTGAATAAAGAAAAAGGAATCGGTGATTGGAATGATAAACAAAGAGGGATAGGGATCTATTCTTCGTTTTTTCCAAATAGGCCAAGCTACCCATTGCATATTGGCACTTATCGAGTATAGAATAGATCTGCTTCTCTTTCTTCTTACGAACAGAATTGGCTTCTTATTTTTAATGGAATGAAATAAATATTCACGCTTTCTGACACAGAATCCCCTAGAGGGGTTAGGTACATAGGATATGGATAGTCTTTTCCAATGCGATAAAATAAAGCGACATCGTGTCTATTTTTCTTTGCTAAAGGGGTATTTCCATGGGTTTGCCTTGGTATCGTGTTCATACTGTTGTATTGAATGATCCGGGTCGATTGCTTTCGGTGCATATAATGCACACAGCTTTAGTTTCTGGTTGGGCCGGCTCGATGGCTTTATATGAATTAGCGGTTTTTGATCCCTCTGATCCTGTTCTGGATCCAATGTGGAGACAAGGTATGTTCGTCATTCCCTTCATGACTCGTTTAGGAATAACCAATTCGTGGGGTGGTTGGAGTATTTCAGGAGGAACTGTAACGAATCCGGGTATTTGGAGTTATGAAGGTGTGGCAGGTGCGCATATTGTGTTTTCTGGCTTGTGTTTCTTGGCAGCTATCTGGCATTGGGTATATTGGGACCTAGAAATATTCTGTGATGAGCGGACAGGAAAACCCTCTTTGGATTTGCCCAAGATCTTTGGAATTCATTTATTTCTTGCAGGGGTGGCTTGCTTTGGCTTTGGCGCATTTCATGTAACGGGTTTGTATGGTCCTGGGATATGGGTGTCCGATCCTTATGGACTAACTGGAAAAGTACAAGCTGTAAATCCAGCGTGGGGTGTAGAAGGTTTTGATCCTTTTGTTCCGGGGGGAATAGCTTCTCATCATATTGCTGCGGGTACATTGGGCATATTAGCGGGCCTATTCCATCTTAGTGTCCGTCCGCCTCAACGTCTATACAAAGGATTACGTATGGGCAATATTGAAACTGTACTTTCCAGTAGTATCGCTGCTGTTTTTTTTGCAGCTTTCGTAGTTGCCGGAACTATGTGGTATGGGTCAGCAACTACCCCAATCGAATTATTTGGGCCTACTCGTTATCAGTGGGATCAGGGATACTTTCAGCAAGAAATATATCGAAGAGTTAGCGATGGGTTAGCCGAAAATCTTAGTTTATCAGAAGCTTGGTCTAAAATTCCCGAAAAATTAGCCTTTTATGATTATATTGGTAATAATCCGGCAAAGGGGGGATTATTCAGAGCAGGCTCAATGGACAACGGGGATGGAATAGCTGTTGGATGGTTAGGACATCCCGTCTTTAGAGATAAAGAAGGACGCGAGCTTTTTGTACGCCGTATGCCTACTTTTTTTGAAACATTTCCGGTTGTTTTGGTAGATGAAGAGGGAATTGTGAGAGCGGACGTTCCTTTTAGAAGAGCAGAATCCAAATATAGTGTTGAACAAGTAGGTGTAACGGTGGAGTTCTATGGTGGCGAACTTAATGGAGTAAGTTATTCTGATCCTGCTACTGTAAAAAAATATGCGAGGCGTTCCCAATTAGGGGAAATTTTTGAATTAGATCGGGCTACTTTGAAATCGGATGGTGTTTTTCGCAGCAGTCCAAGGGGTTGGTTCACTTTTGGTCATGCTACCTTTGCTTTGCTCTTCTTTTTCGGACACATTTGGCATGGCGCTAGAACCTTGTTCCGAGATGTTTTTGCTGGTATTGATCCAGACTTGGATGCTCAAGTGGAATTTGGAACATTCCAAAAAGTTGGAGATCCAACTACAAGGAGACAAGCAGTCTGATACCACATTGCTATGGTATCTTTCATCTCTCTTTTTTGATTTGACATGGGAAACATCTCCCATCCTTTCTTTGACTCTTTTTCTTTCTTTATCTTTATATGGGAAAAGATCCCAAATGACAAATGAATAGGTGTGGAAGTTATAATTGTAAATAAACCACGATCGAATCTATGGAAGCATTGGTTTATACGTTCCTTTTAGTTTCGACTTTAGGGATAATTTTTTTCGCTATCTTCTTCCGAGAACCACCTAAGGTTCCGACTAAAAAAATGAAATAATTTCATTGAAGTAAGAAGTCTCCCAGATGGGGAGACTTCTTACTTCAATTAGTCCCCGTGTTCTTCGAATGGATCTCTTAATTGTTGAGAGGGTTGCCCAAACGCGGTATATAAGGCATACCCAGTAAAGCTTACAAGTAAACCAGATATGGAGATGGCGACTAAAGTTGCTGTTTCCATTTTTATAGAATTTCAAGATTACAATGGATCTACGAAAAGATCTTGTATTTACAACTACAACGGAATAGTATACAAAGTCAACACCAATGATTAAATAGAATTTATGGCTACACAAACCGTTGAAGATAGTTCTAGACCTGGGCCAAGACGAACTCGCGTAGGTAGTTTATTGAAACCCTTGAATTCGGAATATGGGAAAGTAGCTCCGGGTTGGGGGACTACTCCTTTTATGGGGGTCGCAATGGCTTTATTCGCGATATTCCTATCTATCATTTTAGAAATTTATAATTCTTCTGTTTTACTGGACGGAATTTTAATGAATTAGGTTTCTACTAACTAAAACTACGAAGTCATTGTTTTTCCATCCAAAAAAGCCTTTCTACTTTAAGCTATACATTTCTAGACATTCTGGTAGTTCGACCGTGGAATTTTTTTGTTTTGGTATCTCTGGAATATGAGTGTGTGACTTGTTAGAATGGATCCTATTGATAATACATAGAAAGGGCCTGTTATCTCTATCAAGATGATTCTAATTCGTCGGATATTTTTTATTTTTTATTCTAGTATCTGGAACACGAAATAGATAGAGTGGATCAAGAAAAAAAATGGAACTATGATTCATACTCACTATTCAGACCTCGCAACCAGACTGCAAAAAATTCAAGTAGTTTTTAATAAAAAAAGAAATTTTCTTCCTTCCAATTTTGTTTGCCCAAAAGACAACTTTTTTTTCTCTCGATTTTGTCGAGTTATTACACGGATTCAATAAATGATCATCAAGCGGTTCTTATTCGAAGAACCCTTGCCTTTTGGTTAGCTTGAGACTCAATCATCGTGGCTCTAGTATGAATCTAAGGTTTTAATTGAACTGATTCATAGGATCGCAACAAGATAATTTCTATCAGAAAACTACTAGAATTTTTGCTTTATTTATTTACTAGTAAAACAAGAGTAAATCTGCATTACGCAAAAAAAAAAAAAAAGAAATCCAAAATAGGGAAGAGAAAAGTCAAGAAGCCTCTAATGACCAACATAAGGGAAAGAAAGAAAGACAGATGAGCCAACTTGAGATTTTTTGGCATTATCATCACAAAGAATAAGTTCTGGATTTTTCTTATTTCATATCTTCAAGGCAAATCGACCCAATCCAGTGGCTGATGAAGTTTTGAACCTTTTTTTTTCTAATATCCGTTGAAAATTTGTGTGTTTCTGCTTGAGCCGTACGAGATGAAATTTTCATATACGGTTCTCGGAGGGGGACTCGGGTTAGTTACCTATCTCAATAAAGTATATGATTGGTTTGAGGAACGTCTTGAGATTCAGGCAATTGCGGATGATATAACTAGTAAATATGTTCCTCCTCATGTCAACATATTTTATTGTTTAGGGGGAATTACACTTACTTGTTTTCTAGTACAAGTCGCTACCGGTTTTGCTATGACTTTTTACTACCGCCCAACCGTTACAGAGGCTTTTTCCTCGGTTCAATACATAATGACCGAGGCCAACTTTGGTTGGTTAATCCGATCAGTTCATCGATGGTCAGCAAGTATGATGGTTCTAATGATGATCCTGCACGTATTTCGTGTGTATCTCACAGGTGGATTTAAAAAACCCCGCGAATTAACTTGGGTGACAGGTGTGGTTTTGGGTGTATTGACTGCATCGTTTGGTGTAACTGGTTATTCTTTGCCTTGGGATCAAATTGGTTATTGGGCAGTCAAAATTGTGACAGGTGTACCTGAAGCGATTCCGGTAATAGGATCGCCTTTAGTGGAGTTATTACGTGGAAGTGCTAGTGTGGGCCAATCCACTTTGACTCGTTTTTATAGTTTACATACCTTTGTACTGCCTCTGCTTACTGCCGTATTTATGTTAATGCACTTTCCAATGATACGTAAGCAAGGTATTTCGGGTCCTTTATAGGGAAGCCATATCATAGAGAAAGATAATTCTAATTTTCATATATCATATCGGGTAGGTTGTGGTATTTCATTGCTACAAACATGGGTTATTGTAAAATAAGACATGTCATTTGGATACTTTTCTTCAACTCCGAAGTATTTTGATACAAATAGTTGAAGTTCATTTTATGAAAGAAAATAAGGCGGATTATGGGAGTGTGTGACTTGAATTATTGATTTGGCCATGCAGATAAAGAATTGGATCTGCCACATTAGAATTCACAACCAAAGGTGTCTCCGCATCCAATCAACACGTAAGTCCCCTATCTAGGAAGGATAGGCTGGTTCACTTGAGGAGAATATTTTCTATGATTATACCCCAACCATGTCATCCATGAACAGGCTCCGTAAGATCCCATAGAGTAGAAATAGAATAAGTCATGTGACATGATCCAATTCTCTATTTATTACACTTACTTTTTTTATTATAGTATGGAAATGCATTCATTTTCTTTGCATCGATTGCGATCCGCAATACTATCGGAGTAAAAGAAGGTATCTAAAGAAGAACGTAGGCTAGACTTTTTGATTTTTTATTAGTAACAAGTAAATACTTTGTTTGGACGTAAGAAACTTGCGATATTGAGGGGATAAACACCAACTAATCAAGAGACATGAGACAATCCACAAAGCAATTGATCATGATCAAATTTGCAAGCCAACTTGGATATTGAGCATTTACCCATAAGAATAAGATTCTTTTCAATAAGTAGTTGTAGGTGCAACTTCGGAAAAGAGAATCTGATAAAGCTTTTCTTACCTAGAGTCATTGAGTCATTATATACCTTATTCTATTATGGATCTTCCACGGTCTTTTTTCTTTCATTCTTGCTCGAGCCGGATGATGAAAAATTCTCATGTCCGGTTCCTTTGGGGGATGGATCCTAAAGAATTCACCTATCCCAATAACAAAGAAACCTGACTTAAATGATCCTGTATTAAGAGCAAAATTAGCTAAAGGGATGGGACATAATTATTACGGGGAACCCGCGTGGCCCAACGATCTTTTATATATTTTTCCAGTAGTAATTCTAGGTACTATTGCATGTAATGTAGGTTTAGCGGTTCTCGAGCCGTCAATGATTGGTGAACCGGCGGATCCGTTTGCAACTCCTCTGGAAATATTACCCGAGTGGTACTTCTTTCCCGTCTTTCAAATACTCCGTACAGTACCCAATAAGTTATTGGGCGTTCTCTTAATGGTTTCTGTGCCAACGGGCTTATTGACAGTACCCTTTCTAGAGAATGTCAATAAATTCCAAAATCCATTTCGTCGCCCAGTAGCTACGACCGTTTTTTTAATCGGTACTGCAGTAGCTCTTTGGTTAGGTATTGGAGCAACATTACCCATTGAAAAATCCTTAACTTTAGGTCTTTTTTAGGGATTTTTCAGGTTGATTCATTCAACCGTGAAGTACCGTGCATAGGTATCTAGGGAAGATTCACTTGGAAGTAACTATTTCCTAGATACCTAAAATCCATTTTATTATGATCCATTTCGCGAAAATATAGATTGTGCCAAAGATGCAAAATTGTTTTCTTTTTTCTTTTTATTCTAACTCGAAAAAGAAGAAGAGGAAAAAATTGCAATGGATTTAAAACGAGAACTTATTCTTAGGTAAATCGATTGGGAGATGCTTCTCTAGAGTGTCCCATATCTGTTTTCCATCTTCCATACGAAAACTGTCAATTCTCATAAGATCTTCTTCAGTCTTACTCAAAAGGTCCAATAGTGTATGTATATTGGCCCTTTTGAGACAATTATACGTTCTAGAAGGCAATTCTAATTGATCAATAAAAATACAATTCAATGGAATTCCTTTTTTGTTTTTCTTTAGATTAGTTAATCTTTTTTGAAAGGTTAAAAGGGGTGGAGTAAACCTGTTTTTATTTTCTTCGAAACTAGTGCCCTCTTCCTCCGCGTGTAGAAAAGGAAGAAATAAATCAATCAAATTACGAGAAGCCTCATAAAGCGCTTCCTTAGGGGTTAAACTTCCATTCGTCCATATTTCTAGAAAAAGTATCTCGTGTTTTTCATTTCCATTCCCACAAGAAAAAATACTATAATTCACATTTCGAACAGGCATGGATACAGCATCTATGGGATAACTTCCATCTTGAGAGTTCTTTCTGAGTTCCGTGTGATATCCGCGATCTCTCTTGATCTGTAACTCAATACAGAAATCAATGGGCTCTGTCAAGTTAGCTATAGGTTGTGCCGTATCAACGATCTCTACGGAAGGTGGTAAGATGATATCTTGAGCAGTTATGTATCTAGGACCTTTGACGCAAATTGATGCGTCTCTAACTCCATAGAGATTACTTCTCAATACAATTTCTTTCAAATTTAGTAAAATTTCTTGTACGGATTCTTCAATACCAGCTATTGTAGAATATTCGTGTGGCACGCTCCCAAATTTTGCACGTGTGATACATGTTCCTTCTATTTCTCCAAGTAAAGCTCTTCGCAAGGCAATACCGACGGTATCCGCTTGACCTTTTCTAAGCGGGGACAAAATGAAACGACCATAATAAAGACGCTTACTATCTACTCTTGATTCAACACACTTCCACTGTAGTGTTTGAGTGGATCCTGCTACCTCCTCTCGAACCATAATAGACTAGTATTATTATTTGATCATTGAATCGTTTATTTCTCTTGAAAGCGTTTTAATTCTTTTACAGACGTCTTTTTTTAGGAGGTCGACATCCATTATGCGGCATAGGTGTTACATCGCGTATACAACTTAATCGTACACCACTTTTAGCAATGGCTCGTAATGCGGCATCTCTTCCACTACCAGCACCCTTTACCATAACTTCTGCTCGTTGCAAACCCACTGTACGAATAGCATCTACTGCTGTTCTTTGACCAGCATAGGGTGATGCTTTTCTTGAGCTTTTGAATCCACAAGTACCCGCGGAGGACCAGAAAACCACCCGACCTTGCGGGTCTGTAACAGTTATAATGGTATTGTTGAAACTAGCTTGAACATGAATAACTCCTTTTGTTATTCTACGTGCACTTTTCCGTAAACTAAAACGCGCATTCCTACGCAAACCAATACGCACTCTCCTACGTGAACCAATTTTTGGTATAGCTTTTGTCATATTTTATTATCTCATAAATATGAGTTAGAAATAACAAAAAGAAAAAAAGATACAAAGATATCCGTTTCAGGGTAAAATATATCCTTTACTTTAATTATTAATTATTTTATTTGGAATTTGGACGTTTCCGCGGGTACTTTTTTTACTTTTTTTTACTTTTTAGAAAGTAAAGTTCTTTTTCGAAAGATTACCCCTGCCTTTGTTTATGCTTCGGATTGGAACAAATGACTCTAATTCGTCCACGCCTACGAATCAGTCGACATTTTGTACAAATTTTACGAACGGAAGCTCTTATTTTCATATTTCCGTATTCCTTTCTTAAACTATGAATCTAATCTTTGGGAAAAAATAAGTCTCTTCGCTTGAATTTTGGAACTTTGAATTTATTACCCTAGAAAAAAGAAAAACCTAATCCTTTGAATCTTTGGTATCCTTCAAATCTTCGGTATCCTTCAAATCTTCGGTATCCTTCGAGTCTTCGGTACGCTTCGAATCCTTATGGGGAAGTCTATAAATTATACGTCCTTTGCTTGAATCATAACGACTTACTTCAATTTTGACCCTATCCCCCATCAGTATTCGTATAGAACTAGACCGGATCTTTCCTGAAATATAGCCCAGGATGATGGTGTCATTCTCTAGGCGAACGCGGAACATTCCGTTGGGTAGGGCTTCCGTAACTAAACCTTCGAAAGTGACTTTTGCTTCTCTCGGGTTTTTTTTTTCTCTCCTATTTTTTTTTTCTGTCATATTTTTTTTTCTCCTATTTTTCTATTTTGATTTTCAAATAAAAAAAAACGTTGTATTTTTATTTGAAAAATAGGAAGTTCGAGATAGAATTCGAGTACTATAGGAGGGGCGATTACCATATATAACATAAGACTTCTCCCCCAATTCTGTTTAGTCGAGCTTCTCGATCTGTCATTATACCTCGAGAAGTAGAAAGAATAGCAATTCCCATTCCGCCCAAAACTTTAGGAATTCCTTGATAGTTGGCATAAATTCGTAAGCCGGGTCGGCTGATACGCTTTAAAAAGGTTCTAGTTCTATATATTCCTTTTCTAGTCTTTCTCTTTTGATGTCGCAAAGTTGAAACCAAGAAATATCTGTTACTTTCCTGATGTTTCCGAACACTTTCAATAAAACCCTCTCGTAGAAGTATTTTAACAATGTTTTCGGTAATATTTGTAGATACTACTCGAACTGTTCCTTTTTTATTCATGTCCGCGTTTCTTATAGAGGTTAGTAAATCAGCAATAGTGTCCTTGCCCATAAGACTCTAATTCTAGGTTCCTCCTAATTTTTCTATAATCAACATGTTTTCTTTTTTTTTCTTTTACTTTTGGATTTTAAAGCATATACGTGAGACATAATCTACTAATTTTTTCTTTGATCTATATCTCGCCTACTAGTATTTATAATACTTCAGGAGCTAATGAAACTATTTTAGTAAAATTCAATTCTCTCAATTCCTCGGCGATCGCGCCAAAAACTCGAGTTCCTTTTGGATTTCCTTTTTGATCAATGATAACCGCTGCATTGTCATCATAGCGTATTATTATACCGTCTTCGCATTTGAACTCTTTACATGTACGTACAATTACAGCTCGAATTACTTCGGATCTTTCTAGAGGCATTTGGGGCACTGCGTCTTTGATTACAGCAACAATAACATCACCAATACGAGCATATCGCTGATTACTAGCAGCTCCTATGACTCGAATACACATCAATTTTCGAGCTCCACTGTTATCTGCTACATTTAAAAGGGTCTGAGGTTGAATCATATTATTTTGATTTCAATTTGTTATTTCTATGCAAAAGGATGAAAGAAATATTGTCCTTCCAGAAAAAAAAACCTGGTTTTTTTTATCTTCAATACTCCTTTTTTTGGATGCTATATCTCTAATCGAAGAAATTGACTTCGTATGGGCATTTTACTGGCAGCTATGGAGATAGCTGCTCTAGCTACAGTTTCGGATACTCCGCCCATTTCATAAAGTATTCGACCTGGTTTAACAACGGCTACCCAATATTCGGGGGATCCCTTTCCTGAGCCCATACGTGTTTCCGTGGGTCTTAGTGTAACCGGTTTGTCGGGAAATATACGTACCCATATTTTTCCACCACGACGTGCATATCGTGTCATTGCTCTTCGTCCTGCTTCTATCTGTCTCGACGTGATCCAAGCGGGTTCAAGTGCTTGCAGAGCATATCTACCAAAACAAATACGATTGCCTCGGCAGGATTTTCCCTTCATTCTTCCTCTATGTTGTTTACGAAATCTGGTTCTTTTGGGGTTATAGTCGATGGTTCCTTCTTAGTTCCATCTCTACTGCAAAACTGGACATGAGAGTTTCTTCTCATCCAGCTCCTCGCGAATGAAATGAGAAAGCGTGCAAATTTCTCTAATTCCATAATATTTTGGAATATTATGGATAGATGCACATTAATAGATAATAGAAAAAGTTAGGGTTTTTTTAATATTGAATTTGTTCAAGTAGAAAAATATATAGTCAAGAAAGAAGATCTAGAATATATCTAGATGTGTGTGTCTATTTATCTATATTCTATATTTATAGATAATGTAATCTTTCTTAAAAAAAAAATCTCCTTATTTTGACTCTTATTGAATCGCGGGAAAGTATTCTAATTCAATAAAGATTTCGCGGGCGAATATTTACTCTTTCCTGTCTTATTTGTTAATTTATAACCTTACCAAATAAGGCAATTTTTTTGGTTTGTTCCGCCATCCCACCCAATGAAGTCTTAGGATTCTTTTCAATAAAATCCTATGCAGTCATAGGTTCTGTCGTTCCCACTACTTCTCCTTTAATGGTTAGGTCTGAATCCCACAATGGAGCTTTCCAAAAATTTCTTTCCGAGTCAATTTTCTCAGTTTTATTAACCCGGGCCGCTCTTTATTTTATTATTGCTTAAAATTTCTATTTTTTGTTTCAAGTTACGATTTCGAATTCTCTGTTATTTTTATTATATTGATGCTTTATCACATTGCCTTTTATGATGTAACTCATAGACCATACATATTGGAATCCTATATCTTTCTTATTCTTCTTCCTTCTTTCTATCATCCCTCCTTTTATCCACATCCCTTTAGTTTTGCTTCACAACCTAGAATCCGTTTTCTTTTTTAGAGAATAAATTGCAGTTGCTACAACTATATGATAGATCTACTCATTTATGATAGATGTATTTATTCATATAGTGACTGTTTCTTAGTTAGGATCTCGACAATACGAAGCAATAGGTTGGTTATTAGTTAATTTTCTATAATTACTAAGTTTTTTCTTTTTCTATTTAGAGTAGGGTTCAGTCAATTTTTTTTGAATCTCCATTTTTGACTCTAAAGAAAAAACTAACGAGTCACACACTAAGCATAGCAATTATATTAAAAGATTTATCAATTTTCATTAAATCTTATAGAAAGAGGTAGAATTTCTTCTTTTTTTTTCAGGGATTTCAGGAAAAATAAGGCTCTTGTCATTTTTTATTCTATCACTGAACAGAATGGGAAGACAAGGCTAGTTATTCTTCGTCTACGAATATCCAAATTTTTACACCTAATACTCCATAGATAGTTCGAATTGGATAGCAGCAATAATCAATTTTAGCGCGAATTGTTTGGAGGGGAAGTCTACCCTTTTTGATGCATTCGGCACGTGCAATTTCTTTCCCTGCGAGACGACCTGCAATTTTTACTTTTACCCCCCTTATATCTGCTTTTTTAGTTAATTCAATGGCTTTTTTCATTGCCTTTCGGAATGAAACTCTATTTTTTAATTGGAAAGCTATATATTCTGCAAGAATGTTAGGTTGTCTATAAGGTTCTTTAACTTTTTCAATAGCAATATTAAGTCTCTGGTTTACAGAATTAACTTCCTTTTGTAGATCTTTCTCTAATTCTTCGATTGCTCCTTTTTTCTTTAATAAATTGGGGAATCCAATATGGATTATGACGTGGATCGTATCGATTTCTTTTTGAATTTCTATACGTGTAATTACTTCAGAACTTGAGCCTGAGTCCATTTTTCTATTATGTGTAATTACTTCGGAACTTGAGTCTGATTCTATTTTTCTATTCGAGCCTTTTTTCCTATTCTTTTGTATATAGTTCTTGATACAATTCCGTATTTTTTTATCTTCCTGTAGACCTTCAGAATAATTTTTTGGTTGTGCGAACCAAAAGGAATGGTGATTTTGGGTTGTACCAAGTCTGAAACCGAGTGGATTTATTTTTTGTCCCATATTTTTCTATTCTATTTTTTTTTTACTGGGAATCGAAATCTAAGATGGATCTAAAGATTATTTAGATTTCTTTACTATATTTAGTACAATTGTTATATGACACATGGTTTTTTTTATGGGAGAACTACGTCCTCGAGCTCGAGGTCTTAATTTTTTCATGATAGTACTCCTACTGACTTCGGCTTTAGTGATGAATAAATTCGCTTTGTCGAAATCCCTATAATGAGTAGCATTTGCTGCTGCCGAATAAACCAACTTTAGGATGGGATAAGATGCTCGATAAGGCATGAGGTTCAGTATCATAACAGTTTCCTCGTAGTAACGCCAGCGAATCTCATCAAGAACTCTTTGTGCTTTGAAAACAGACATATGGATGCGTTTTTGTGCTTTGAAAACCCGTTCGAACTTAAGTAGACGATCGGTTGGAACTTTCCTTGCGAGTTTCCTTAGCCCACTCTTCTTCTTCTTTATCCTAGGGGTATACTTTACCAGTTTGAAACTTGTCATAAATAAGGTTATTCCCCGCCTACCTTTGTTTTTTTTATTTTGAATCTTTCTATTCTGAATTCAGTTAACGACGAGATTTAGTATCTTTTCTTGCACTTTCATAACTCGTGAAATGCCGAGTAGGCACGAATTCCCCCAATTTGCGACCTACCATAGGATTTGTTATGTAAATAGGTATATGTTCCTTTCCATTATGAATCGCGATTGTATGGCCAACCATTGCGGGTAGAATGCTAGATGCCCGGGACCACGTTACTATTGTTTCTTTCTCCTCCTTCATATTGACCTTTTCGATTTTTGCCAATAAATGATGAGCTACAAAAGGATTCGTTTTTTTTCGTGTCACAGCTGATTACTCCTTTTTTCCATTTTAAAGAGTGGCATTCTATGTCCAATATCTCGATCGAAGTATGGAGGTCAGAATAAATAGAATAATGATGAATGGAAAAAAGAGAAAAATCCTTTAGCTGGATAAGGGGCGGATGTAGCCAAGTGGATCAAGGCAGTGGATTGTGAATCCACCATGCGCGGGTTCAATTCCCGTCGTTCGCCCATCGCATTATTGCAAATTCCAAAAATGCAATTTTCCATATTCCTAGTTACGTATTTACTTACGGCGACGAAGAATAAAACTATCACTATATTTTTTCCTTTTCCTAGTTCTTCTTCCAAGCGCAGGATAACCCCAAGGGGTTGTGGGTTTTTTTCTACCAATGGGGGCTTTCCCTTCACCGCCCCCATGGGGGTGGTCCACAGGGTTCATAACTACCCCTCTTACTACGGGGCGTTTACCTAGCCAACACTTAGATCCGGCTCTACCCAAACTTTTTTGGTTCACCCCAACATTACCCACTTGTCCGACTGTTGCTAAGCAATTTTGGGATACCAAACGGACCTCCCCAGATGGTAATCTTAAAGTGGCCGATTTACCCTCTTTTGCAATCAGTTTCGCTACAGCACCTGCTGCTCTAGCTAATTGCCCACCCCTTCCACGTGTGATTTCTATGTTATGTATGGCCGTGCCTAAGGGCATATCGGTTGAAGTAGATTCTTCTTTTCTCTCAAAAAACCCCTTCCCAAACTGTACAAGCTTCTTCCAAAGCATACAGCTTTCTAGATGTATATGACGATCTCTAGACAGATGGATCTTATATGAATCGTATGATGAAGTACCACATGAGTGGATATATAGGAAAGGAATCCAAATCTGCCGAATCGCTCATGTTATGATCTTCTACATCCTAGGTCTCCGCGTTCCGTCATCTGGCTTATGTTCTTCATGTAGCATTCAGATCGAATGACTCTATGAAATTACGTCGATACTTCCACATATTATGGGTAACGTAGGAGACATCCCTATTTTCCCCGGGGGGTCTTAATTACCACTGCTTAGCTTTCAATTCGCCTCTGACCATCAAATTAAATGTGAATAACCCGTCCTCCTCTCTTTGAAACAAGGGGCGCTTCCGGTTCTGTGCGTGCTTCAAACAATTTTGTCTTCTCCATATTACCATATCTCTAGAGTCAATAATTTTCTATGAGGAACTACTGAACTCAATCACTTGCTGCCGTTACTCAACAGTTTTCTGTTGAGGTCTATCCCGTAGAGGTAGTCAAATTGGATCAGTGATCGATTTCTAGGTTTCGTCGTAAACCTAATTGGTTACTTCCAATTACGTAAATCAATAGTTCAAACCGCACTCAAAGGTAGGGCATTTCCCATTGATATAGGAACTTTTGTACCAGAAACAATAGTATCTCCAATTATAGCCCCTCTGGGATGTAAAATATATCTCTTCTCACCATCCCCATAGTGTATGAGACAAATGTATGCATTTCGATTAGGGTCGTATTCTATGGTTACGATTCTACCAGATATGTCTTTTTGATTCCGTCGAAAATCGATTTTACGGTATAGGCGCTTATGACCTCCCCCTCTATGCCTTGCGGTAATGATTCCTCTGGAATTACGACCTTTACCACAACGGTGCCGTCCATGGATCAAATTATTTCGTGGATTGGATTTCACTTGCCTGTCTACGGTTCCCTTGCGTGTGCTCGGGATAGGTGTTTTGTATAAATGTTTCGCCGTATTATTAAGTATTCTCCTTTAGTTTTTTTCTCTATCTAGAAGTGGAATAGAATAACCCGGTTGAAGGGTAATGATCATACGTCTGTAATGCATTGTATGTCCCAGAATAGGTCCCATTCTTCTACCCTTTCCGGGTAGTCGATGGCTATTCACAGCTACTACCTTAACACCAAAGAAGAGTTCGACCCAATGCTTTATTTCTGTCTTAGTGAATCCCGATTCGACATTAAAAGTATATTGATTCTTTCCCAATAAACGAAGACTTTTTTCTGTAAATACTGCGTATTTGATTCCATCCATAAATCGACTTTCCCTCCTATGCTCTGAGTTCCAGTATCGATAAGAATTCGAGTTCTTATTGTTCTTATGTTATGGTATGAATATACCATACCAATTCGTTATGTATGGATGATGGATGAGATTCCATGGATAGAGAGCCAGTTCCAATAGACTTATGGAACGTTCCCGTTCGCGTGCATCCAGCAGGAATTGAACCCGCAAATTTACCAATTATGAGTTGGGCGCTTTAACCATTCAGCCATGGATGCTTAACAGGGATCATCGTACATCGTAAATAACCAATTTTCATATAGAAAGACATATCATAGAAAAATGAAATCGAAAATATTCGGAGATGGCAAATATTCGGAGATGACTATGAAAACACCTCTCTGGATCCTCGAATTGAAAGAGAGATTGAGAGGGATCAAGAATCCTAATTCTCGCTATTTGGAATGGATCCAATTCTATTGAGTCTGACTCATAGTGATCATTTCTCTTTAGCAAAGAATGACCTTGGTTATCAAAGGATTGAACAACCGGGATCCATTTACTTATGATACCTAGTTGACATTGATAACAAGGATCTAATGAATTATGAGTTTAATAGATCCTCTTTAGCAGAAAGACGTATATTCCTTGCTCATTATCAGACAATCACTTATTCCCAAACCTCGTGTGGGGCTAATCGTTTTCATTTACCATCTCATGGAAAACCCTTTTCGTTCCGCTTAGCCCTATCGGGTATTTTAGTGATAGGTTCTATAGGAACTGGACGATCCTATTTGGTCAAATACCTAACGAAAAATTCCTATTTTCCTTTCATTAAGGTACGAGGGCTTCTTATTCCACAAGAACGAAAGCACCTTTTCATTCTTTCATATACTAGGGGTTTTTACTTGGAAAAGACAATGTTCCATACTAAAGGATTCGGGTCCATAACCACGAGTTCCAGTGCACTAGATCTTGTAGCACTTAGCAACGAGGCCCTATCCATTAGTATTCCACATAAGAAATCCATTATAGAAACTAATACAATTAGATTGGCTCTTCATAGACAAACTTGGGGTTTGCGAGCCAAGGTAAGACCGGCTCGGGATCATGGGACCCTTTTCTATCAGATAGGAGGGGCTCTTGTACAAAATAGACTTCTAAGTAATAACCCCATAGAATCTATCTATATAAAGATAAAGAGGCAATCGTGTCAGGAAGCGGGTTTTTCTTTGGCCAAAGGGTACTTCGAACTTGGAACGAGCATGAAGAGATTAACGAGACTTCTTTCTCTTTTGAGTTTTTCTGGCGGACCGGTCGCGCAAGATCTTTGGTCTTCCCCCGGAACCGATGAAAAAAAGTGGGTCGCTTCTTATGGACTCGCTCAGAATGATTCTTCTCTATCTATAGTTCATGGCCTATTAGAAGTAGAAGGTGCTCTGGTGCAATCCTTACCGACAGAAAAAGATTGCAGTCAGGTTGATAATAATCGAGTGCCATTACTTCGTCGGTCCGAACCAAGGAATCCGTTAGAAATGTTTTGAAATGGATATTGTTCTCTCTTTGATCAGGGATTGCTATATGAAAAGAAGTGGAGTTTGAAAAAGGGAACGGAATGGTCAAACCGGAACTGCTAGAGGAACGAATTTTCAATAGCATAACTTGGGCTCCTAGAATATGGCGCCCTTGGGACAATCTATTTGATTGCAGGGTTTTGTTCCGAAGCAAAGATATCCGCGGAGGCCGGTTCGTTCGTCCTATTCTGATATTCAGGACCAAGAGGTACTGGATTCTCTTTCGGATAGGCCCTGAAAGGAGAAGAAAGGCTGAAATGCCAACGGACCTCTGTCTATTCTCTAATT